GTTAATCCGGCCGTGAAATAAGCTATTATTGCGAAAATCGGCGAATATAACCAACTAACATTAAGAATTTCATCTTTGGACCAAAAACAAGCAAGAGGCGGAATACCACAAAGAGAAAGTGTACCTATTAAAAAAGCAGTTTTTGTAATTGGCACATGTTTTGTTAATCCCCCCATAAGAACCATATTCTGACTTTTATCTGGAGAATATCCAACAATAGCTTCCATTGAATGAATAACGGATCCGGATCCTAAAAACAATAATGCTTTTGAATAAGCATGAGTAATCAAATGAAATAAAGCAGCTCGATAAGAACCTATACCTAGGGCTAACATCATATAACCCAGTTGAGACATTGTAGAATAAGCTAAACTTCTCTTAATGTCTTTTTGAGCAAGAGCTAAAGTAGCTCCTAATAGTACGGTTATTATACCTATAAAAGATATTCCATTCGTTATGTAAGGTATGACTACGAAAAGAGGAAGAAGTCGAGCGACTAGAAAAATCCCCGCCGCTACCATGGTAGCAGCATGTATGAGAGCTGAAATAGGAGTAGGCCCCTCCATAGCATCAGGTAACCATACATGAAGGGGAAATTGGGCAGATTTAGCAACTGCACCAGCAAATAACAAGAAAGTACACAAAATACAAAATAAAAAATGGATCTCATTTTTATTAATTAAGTTATTGAATATTTCAAACAAATCCCGAAACTCGAAACTGCCTGTTATCCAATAAATACCTAAAATTCCTAATAATAAGCCAAAATCCCCTACACGATTAGTCACAAACGCTTTTTGACAGGCATTTGCAGCAATAGGTCGTATGAACCAAAACCCTATTAATAGATACGAACACATTCCAACTAATTCCCAAAAAATATAAATTTGTATCAAATTTGAACTAGTAACTAATCCCAGCATGGAAGTATTGAAAAAACTCATATAAGCAAAAAATCTCAAATATCCCCGATCATGAGACATATAATTATCACTATAAACAAGAACTAGAATTGCAACAGTAGTAATTAACATTGACATAATAGAGGTAAGTGGATCGATCAAGTAGCCGAATTCTAAAGAAAAATCATTATTAATAGTCCAAGACCATACATATTGATAAATAGAATTGCTATTTATTTGCTGAATAGACAGCTTCATCGAGAAAATCATAACTATACTTAACAACAAAATACTAGAAAAAGCCCAAATACGCCGAAGATTTTTTGTTGTCGTCGGAAAAAGGAGAAGTCCCACTCCTATTAACAAAGGAACCGGAAGTGGAGTGAAGGGTATGATCCATGCATATTGGTATATATGTTCCATAATCAAATATCTAAATTTTTTATTTAAATTTTATTTTTTGTTTACGATTCGCCGGTTCTTGCCTCTTTTGAATTGAAAGAAGCCAATAAAAAAAATCAAGTTTTTATTTTACATAACTTAAAAAAATAGAATTTGTTAATTTACTATTTTATATTAAATAAAATTTTTAATTAATATTATTAAACATTTTTTATTTTAATATTCAAACCAAGAAGTTCTAATTGGTCAAATAATTAATTTGTTAGTATTAGTAAAAGTAAATCCTTAATTATTTAAGTAAATGTAAAATGTTGAAGTCTCTGAAGTAGGAATCAAAAAAAATCCTACTTTCATTTACAGTTAAGTTATTTATAATATATATAATAAAGATAAAAAAATTAGACTAAAAAATAGTATGAATCAGAAGATCTACTAAAAATCTAATAAACAATCTAATAAAAAAATAAGTAATACAAAAAACTAGGAACTAGTTATTTTAATAAGTTTATTCAGTAGTTTATTCATAATTATTAACTGGTTTTACGAAAAATTATTTGATTGTCTTCCGTTCCAAACGAAAAACAAAAAAACATAGAAAAATATTCTTTTTTTTTTTATAGTTATATATTTTATATAGTTTATAGAAAAAAAGGATATGATACCTCTTACTTTACTTTACTACTTTACCATAACATAGAATAAAAAAAAATCACTAAAATGTCTCAAATTATGGATTCTTTAAACAAATTAATTTATGGGATTAAATTATGGATATCATTTCAATTTGAAAATTGGAAATTCGATTTATTTAGATTTTCGAAAAAAAAAAAAGAAAAAATTCAAGCTTTTCAATTAAGATTTGCTAACTTAAATTTTTCGATGTGGCTTAATATGCACATGTAAATTAAATGAAATACAGCAAAAATATACAAAATATATAGAGATCTTAAGTATAAGTAGAAATTTTGATTAATTATTTAATTTTTATTAAATTTATTCATCAATTTCGCACGAAGTATTTTAAATTATAAATAAATATTATACTCCATAGAAAATTTTTTTTCTCCTAATTGAATATTTTAGGGAATTTTAATATATATATATATATATATTTCATATATTTTTAGTTAGATTATGCTTTTCTATAATGAAAAATTTGACTAAAAGGCCCTGTATGGTATAGAATCTAAAAAATACATGGATAATTAATTATAATTAATTATATAGTAAACAAAGATTCGTTTGACCAATAGATGTTTTTCACATCCAACTACAACAATGAGTAATCCATTTTAAATGGCAGTTCCAAAAAAACGTACTTCTATTTCCAAAAAGCATATTCGTAAAAATTTTTGGAAAAAAAAGGGATATTGGGCAGCGTTAAAAGCTTTTTCAATAGCAAAATCTCTTTATTCCGGGAATTCAACTTTGTTTATAGAAAAAAAAAAAATAAAAAAAATCTTCGTCGAATACGAACAATCGAAATACGAACAATAGAAGTCGGCCTAACCCAAAAAAATCTTATAACAAATTGGAACGATGACGAATCTTATAGTAAACAAAGTAAAACGATTCTACTATAGTAGGAATCAAAAAATTTGAAACAAAAAAAAGGAGTTTTATATGATTTATCCGTCTTTTCTACTAGGCAATTCCGCATCTCTAGCTATGAAGCTAATGAATTCGGTCGTTGTGGTCGGACTCTATTATGGATTTCTGACCACATTATCCATAGGCCCTTCTTATCTCTTACTTCTCCAAGCTCATTTTCAGGTTATAGAAGAAGGAGAAGAAGAAGCAATCGAGAAGGAGGTAGCCGCATCAACTGGTTTTATTACAGGACAACTCCTGATGTTCATATCGATCTATTATAGGCCTCCGCGTCTAGTATTGAGTAGGCCTCGTACAATAACTTTCATAACTGTACCTTATCTTTACCTTCATTACATGTGGTACAGTTACGAAGACTTTTTTGTTGATGAAAAATCTACTCGCAAAAATTCAATGCGTACGCGTAATCTCAGCATTCAATGTATATTCCTGAATAATCTCTTTTTTCAATTATTGAGCCATTTCTTTTTTTTCCCAAGTACAATGTTTTTCAGATTACTCAACGTTTATATGTTTCGATACAACAACAAGATATTATTTTTAACAAGTAGTTTTGTTGGTTGGTTAATTGGTCACATTTTATTCATGAAATCGGTTAGATTCGTATTAGTATGGATACAGCAAAATTATTTGGTTAGATCGACTAAGCCCGCTAGACCTAAAAAGTACCTTTTCTATGTGTTTCGATTTTATCAGAATTTGATCTTCGATTTGAGAAATTCTTTTGGTCTAATCGGTGGTATTCTCGTATTTTTTACATGTCTACTCATTTTTAACAAAATGCCGTTACCTATTTTGACTTATAAACCGAAAGAAGCCGAAGTGGAAATAGATCGAAAAAAAGCTGAAGAATATTTTTATAGAATAGGCCTAGCGAAAGAAGGGGAATTTACCAAGGAAGAGCCTTCTCCTCCCCTTTTTAAAGTTTTTAAAGAAGCATTCTATAAAAAAATCCCAACTTCTGATCAAAATGATGGAAAAAAAAGAATTTCTTTTTCACATCCACCTAGTTTAGCCGCTTTCTCGGGAATGATACAAAAAAAGACTTCTTTGTCTACAACAGAAAAATTATCATCTGATGAACTGTACAATTATGGGATTCGTACCAATGAACAAAAAAAGAACAGCTTAAGCACTGAATTTTCTAAAGAAATTGCAGTTTTAGACAGAAAAGGGCTTAAAGAGATAAATGTATTGGAAAAAAAAACTCGATTAGCCGATAAAAAAAAAGATAAAATACAATATTTCCAAAAAACATCTGATCCCCTCTTAAGGGGATCCTCTCGGGGACACCCCAAAAAGCCACCTGCACCCACACCCTTCAAAAGATTAACTGACCTCTTCTTTCTTCCACCCGAAGCTCAACTTATAAAAAATAATGAAAGGTACCTAGAAAAATGTAGACCCGACGCGATAATTATAGCAGAATTTAGGTATTTCATGTCTTTTATAAACGATTCCTTGGCTCAAAGTAAAGGGTTTCATCAAAATTTTATTGAAAGGGAGGGAAAAATAAAAGAAATCGAGAAAAAAACTCTTTTCTGGCCATCCAGTCTACTAAAAAATATACAACAATTACGGAAACAAGAAAAGGATGCGGTGTTAGTGGAGGCTGATATTGCCGGACTGCCATGCAGGCGTCCAACTGTTTTGCTTTCTGGAGGGGAGAGTGACACAGATGAAAAAGAATCCAAAAAATTACATTTCAAACGTTATGTACCAAGATCACAATTTCGTCGAGAATTGATCAAAGGTTCCATGCGTGTTCAAAAATGTAAAACGAGTGTTTGGTCAATATATCTAGAAAAACCACATTCCAGATTTTTTACAAACAGAATAGATTCTTTGTGTTATACTTTTCTTAAGTATTGCGAGTTTATTAGAGGAATTTTTCTAGAGTATACGGGAAAAATCTCAGAATTTGAACGTTTGGTTTATTACTCTTCTTTCGAAGATGTCCTTCTTACTATAGAAGAATTGGAAAACGAACCGACCGAAAGGGAAAAAATAGACGAACAAATAATGGAGGCCGAAAGAGCCTGGGAGGAGGAGTATACGTACGGTCAACCACTAAGGGCTGCGCTTCTAGGCGCCCAGGCAATTCTTAGAAAATATATTATATTCCCTTTATTGATAGTAGCGAAAAATATTGGCCGTATATTATTATTGCAACGGCCTGAGTGGTCGCAAGATTTCAAAGAGTGGAAGAACGAAGTATATATAAAATGTACCTATAACGGTATTCCATTCTCAACCGAAAAACTTCCTGAATACTGGTCAGAAGACGGTTTCCAGATAATGGCAGTCTCTCCTTTCCGCCTAAAACCTTGGCACGACGGATATAGGCCTTTTGATCGAGACCCTTATCAAGTTGTTAATAAATTTGATAGTTATGATGAAGTTGGTCCTACAGAAAAAAAAGGGTCTTTTAATAATATTAAGCAATCATGTAAAAAGATAAGATTTGATGAGCGAGCGCGCCAAGTATTTGCGCGAATGCGCTACTTATTTGAGCGAATGCGCTACTTATTTGAGCGAGCACGTCAAAGAGCGTATCCATTTCGTAAAAAGTATAATAGTAAGAAGAAATTACGCAAAAATAAACTTCGGGAATCATATGAAAAACATCAGGAATTATATAAAAAGGGATTATATATAAAACTTTGGGAATCACATAAAAAACTTTGGGAATCATATAAAAAACTTTGGGAATTCCATAAAGGGGAATTTTATGATAAACTTCAGGAATTCTATAATAAATTTCAGGAATTATATAAAATACTTCAGGAATTATATAATGACTTTCAGGAATTCGATAATAAATCTAAGGAAGCATCTAAAAAACTTCGGGAATTATATAAAAAAATAGAAAAAAAAAGCTGAAAAAAAAGCTGAAGAAAAAGCTGAAGAAAAAGATATTGAATTGCCGTCGTATAAGCCTCCTAGACATTCGTATCCTTCACTTAAGCTTCGTACTCGTATGTATACCGGAGATGGGTATACGTTTTATAGAACTTGGCGTAATGCTAATATGAGAAGGCAGACGGGTGGAGGTACCCCTGCTCTTCCTCCGTTGCCGGAGGAGGAGCCTCCTACATCTTTATCAAAATTTTTACAAAAAGGAATATTAATTATTGAAGGATATCCAGCGTCTATGTCTATAAATAATGGGAATTTTCTTATGTATCAAATGATAGGTATTTCACGGGCTCATAGGAGTAGACACAAAATTAATCAAAAAATATACAGATACATAGACAAAAACAATTCTGATTTGCTTATTCTTGAAAATATTTTATTACCTAGACGTCGTCGAGAATTGAGAATTCTAACTTGTTTCAACCCAAGGAATAATAAAGTTGTGGATAAAAACCCAGTATTTTACAATGGGAATAGGGTAAAAAACGGTAGTCAATTTTTTGATAAAAGCAAAGATCTTGATCGAGATAAAAAGAAACTTATCAAATTCAAATCCTTTCTTTGGCCGAATTATCGATTAGAAGATTTAGCTTGTATGAATCGTTATTGTATCCATACTAATAACGGCAGTCGTTTTAGTATGTTAAGAATACGTATGTATCCACGATTAAAAACTCATTTATGATACATTTATCTTATATATTCCTTATCGTCTAGTAGATAAATAGATGCGCACGCGCCTTGTCTTAGCGTCCAATTTCGATACATGATACTAATTCGATAACGTATCAATTAGATCCAGAAATGAATCAACAGAATTTTCTTTATTCATTTTATCAAAATGAATAAAGAAAATTCTGATTATTATGTGTACCAGATAAAAATAGCTGGCATTATTATTACTGATCGGCAAAATTCCATATTTGGTAAAAAAAAAAGAAGTTTTAAATTTTATGACAAAAAAATCATTCATATCTGTTATTTCGCATGAAGAAAAAGAAGAAAACAGGGGGTCCGTTGAATTTCAAGTATTCCGTTTTAGCAATAAGATAGGAAGACTTACTTCACATTTGGAATTGCACAAAAAAGACTATTCATCTCAGAGAGGTCTACGAAAAATTCTAGGAAAACGGCAACGACTACTGGCTTATTTGTTAAAAAAAGATGGAGTACGCTATAAAGAATTAATCAGTCAATTGAACATTCGAGAGCTAAAATAAAAACACGTTAATTTGAAGAGTCGTTTTGAATTATTTGATTTATTAGATCTTGAATTTTGATGAACTTCTTTTTGTTTTCAGCAATTCATGGAAAACTGAATAATGAATCGGGGAAAACCTATGGCTGTACCAACTACAAGAAAAGACCTCATGATAGTCAATATGGGTCCTCACCATCCATCCATGCATGGCGTTCTCCGACTTATCCTTACTTTAGACGGTGAAGATGTTATTGACTGTGAACCAATATTGGGTTATTTACACAGAGGGATGGAAAAAATTGCGGAAAACCGAACAATTATACAATATCTGCCTTATGTAACACGTTGGGATTATTTAGCCACTATGTTCACCGAAGCAATAACGGTAAATGGGCCAGAACAATTGGGAAATATTCAAGTACCTAAGAGGGCTAGCTATATCAGAGTGATTATGCTGGAGTTAAGTCGTATAGCTTCTCATTTGTTATGGCTCGGCCCTTTTATGGCAGATATTGGCGCGCAGACCCCCTTCTTCTATATTTTCAGAGAAAGAGAATTGGTATATGATTTATTCGAAGCTGCCACCGGTATGAGAATGATGCATAATTATTTTCGTATCGGCGGAGTAGCTGCCGACCTACCTTATGGATGGATAGATAAATGTTTAGATTTTTGTGATTATTTTTTAACAGGGATTGCTGAATACCAAAAACTTATTACACGAAATCCTATTTTTTTAGAACGAGTTGAAGGAGTGGGCATTATTGGTGGAGAAGAGGCAATAAATTGGGGTTTATCGGGACCAATGCTACGAGCTTCCGGAATACAATGGGATCTTCGTAAAGTTGATCATTATGAGTGTTACGACGAATTTGATTGGGAAGTCCAATGGCAAAAAGAAGGAGATTCATTAGCTCGTTATTTAATACGAATCGGTGAAATGGCAGAATCCATCAAAATTATTCAACAGGCTCTAGAAGGAATTCCAGGGGGTCCCTATGAGAATTTAGAAATCCGACGCTTTAATAGAATAAAATATCCTGAATGGAATGATTTTGAATATCGATTCATTAGTAAAAAGCCATCCCCTGCTTTTGAATTGTCGAAACAAGAACTTTATGTAAGAGTCGAAGCCCCAAAGGGGGAATTGGGAATATTTTTGATAGGAGACCAGAGTGTTTTTCCTTGGAGATGGAAAATTCGTTCCCCGGGTTTTATCAATTTGCAAATTCTTCCTCAGTTAGTTAAAAAAATGAAATTGGCTGATATTATGACGATACTAGGTAGCATAGATATTATTATGGGAGAAGTTGATCGTTGAAATGATAATTGATACAACAGAAGTACAAGCTATCAAGTCTTTTTCCAGATTAGAATCCTTAAAAGAGGTTTATGAAACTATATGGATGCTTGTCCCTATTTTGATTCTCATATTGGGAATCACAACAGGTGTACTAGTAATTGTGTGGTTAGAAAGAGAAATATCCGCAGGTATACAACAACGTATTGGACCTGAATACGCCGGCCCTTTGGGAATTCTTCAAGCTCTAGCAGACGGGATAAAATTACTTTTGAAAGAGAACCTTCTTCCATCTAGGGGGGATACACGTTTATTTAGTATCGGACCCTCTATAGCAGTCATATCAATTCTACTAAGTTATTCAGTAATTCCTTTTGGCTATCGCCTTATTCTAGCCGATCTCAGTATTGGTGTTTTTTTATGGATTGCCGTTTCAAGTATTGCTCCAATTGGACTTCTTATGTCAGGATATGGATCAAATAATAAATATTCCTTTTTAGGTGGTCTACGGGCTGCTGCTCAATCAATTAGTTATGAAATACCATTAACTCTATGTGTGTTATCAACATCTCTACGTGTGATTCGTTGAGACATAAGTCTTCCTCCATTTCTTTTTAGGTTTCTAAGAATAAAAATTAAACGTATTAAATAGATATATCTTTCTTTCTTTTTTTATTCACTAGCCCGGATTGCTAAACTAAACTAGATAGTTAGATGAGTGAAAGAAAACAGCTTCGAAATTCGCAGTAAAAAAATTGAATCTCATTTCCTATGTACAAGGGTTAAACGAAAATAAACATAAGCAGTCAAGACTCTTTACCCCAAGATTGGTTAATAAGTCATCATGTCTTGAAGCGGGTTGAAAAGAACAACTCTATGGAGCTTTTACTATCTTTTGTATGTATTCCCATACATGAATTACCATAGAGATTGAGAAAAAATGAGTGGATGATTAGGAACACAAAAGTACACAAAGGATTCGTAATAGAGATTATGTAAGTTATTCGAAGAGACTTTTATACATAAAAGAAATACTAATTAGGGCTTTAAATTTGTAGAAACGATTAAGTAGTACTCCCAAAAATGAAATTCCGATCCAGAGTATGATCCTATCCACCGATTATATGAATAACTATCAGTAACGAAGTAATCCTTTACCCTTTCTTTCTTTTATTTAGGTTTAATATAAAAGTAAAGTAAAGGAACGAAAAGAAAGTATGGAATTGCAAAAAAAATCTTTTTTATCTGATATCCATATTAATGGAAATGAAATTTTTGTCATGTCATAAATAATGAATGTTTAATTCTTTTTTTTTGGAATCGAAAAAAAAAGTGAACTATTTATTGATATTGGTAATAAAGAGTATTTTTTTTGAAGGATCTAAGTTATTACTCAATAAAAAAATTGAAATTCTTAAACTTAAAGTAAGGGATAAGATCAATTCCGAAGCACTTTTTTTATAGTATAGCAGACAGAATTCCATTAGTCTAATTCAGGAACTTTCGATTGATTTTAACTTTATCTATCCTACAAGTATATCAAGATTAAATAAAGAATATCTAATCAGTCCCTAGATTTATTTATGGCTCTCGAGGAGCCGTATGAGGTGAAAATCTCATGTACGGTTCTGGAATAGCGATGATAAGAGTGATCTTATCATCGACTATGATTATCTAACAGTTCAAGTACAGTTGATATAGTTGAGGCGCAGTCAAAATATGGTTTTTGGGGATGGAATTTGTGGCGGCAACCTATAGGGTTTATTGTTTTTATAATTTCTTCTCTAGCCGAATGCGAGAGATTGCCTTTTGATTTACCAGAAGCAGAAGAAGAATTAGTAGCAGGTTATCAAACCGAATATTCGGGTATCAAATTTGGTTTATTTTATGTTGCTTCCTATTTAAATCTACTAGTCTCTTCACTATTTGTAACAGTTCTTTACTTGGGTGGTTGGAATCTCTCTATTCCATACATATTGATTCCTGAGTTTTTGGAAATAAATAAAGCGTATGGAGTCTTTGGAACAACAATTGGTATTTTCATTACATTAGCGAAAACTTTTTTGTTCTTGTTCATTCCTATCACAACAAGGTGGACTTTACCTAGACTGAGAATGGACCAATTATTAAATCTTGGATGGAAATTTCTTTTACCTATTTCTTTAGGTAATCTATTATTAACAACTTCTTCCCAACTCCTTTCATTATAAATTTATATAAAAAAATCGAATAGAATATTTGATATTCACTATAATTCAAATTCAAATATTCAAATTCAATTCACAACTTGTATCAAACAAGAGAAAGAAACAAAATCCAATTTATTATTGATATTTACTATATGTTCCCTATGGTAACTGGGTTCATCAATTATGGTCAACAAGCAGTACGGGCGGCAAGGTACATTGGTCAAAGTTTTATGATTACCCTATCTCATGCCAACCGTTTACCCGTAACTATTCAATACCCTTATGAAAAATTGATCACATCGGAGCGTTTTCGTGGTCGAATACACTTTGAATTTGATAAATGCATTGCTTGTGAAGTATGTGTTCGTGTATGTCCTATAGATCTACCTGCTGTTGATTGGAAATTGGAAACGGATATTCGAAAGAAACGATTGTTTAATTACAGCATTGATTTCGGAATCTGTATATTTTGTGGTAATTGTGTTGAGTATTGCCCAACAAATTGTTTATCAATGACTGAAGAATATGAGCTTTCTACTTATGATCGTCACGAATTAAATTATAATCAAATTGCTCTGGGTCGTTTACCAATATCAATAACGGATGATTACACAATTCGAACAATTTTGAATTCGCCTCAAACAAAAGAGAAATTTCATAACAAATGAGAAATCTTGTGATGGAAGAAATTACTAAGGTTCTTTTATTTAATTTTAAATTTAAATTCAAAAAGTTGATTTTTTTATTTTGGTCAAAAATTACAAACCCCGACTATTCTATTCACTATTCTATTGATTGATGAAAATCACAACTTAATTTGTATTGAAAATCTGTTTACTGTAATGATTTCCAATAGTTTTAGTTTTGAACGACTCTTTCAGATAAAAAAAGAATGCGATGGGTCCAATAACTTTAATATGTATATCAAATTAGGATTTCATTTAATTAGCAATAATTACTAGCGCATGAACTTCTTTTTTCCTGTCCAAGTCAATAAGATCATGAAAAATTCCTATTTTTTTATCTCTTATTTTACATATAATGGATTTAACTGGAGCAATACATGATTTTCTTTTAGTCTTTCTGGGGTCAGGTCTTATATTAGGGGGTCTCGGAGTGGTATTATTTACCAATCCTATTTTTTCTGCCTTTTCACTGGGATTGGTTCTTGTTTGTATATCTTTATTTTATATTCTAGCAAACTCGCATTTTGTAGCTTCTGCACAACTCCTTATTTATGTAGGAGCTATAAATGTTTTAATAATATTTGCTGTAATGTTCATGAGTGGGCCAGAATATGGCAAAGATTTTCATCTTTGGACTGTTGGGGATGGGGCTATTTCGTTGGTTTGTACAAGTCTTTTTGTTTCATTAATTATTACTATTCTAAATACGTCATGGTATGGGATTATTTGGACTACAAGATTAAACCAGATTCTAGAACAAGATTTGATAAATACTAGTCAACAAATTGGAATTCATTTATCAACAGATTTTTTTCTTCCATTTGAACTCATTTCAATAATTCTTTTAGTTGCTTTAATAGGTGCAATTTCTGTGGCTCGCCAATAAGTCAATAATTTATTTTTAAAACTAGCAATCCAAATAAAAATGAAATTTTATCCTATTCATTTCCATTCAATTTTATTCGAATTGATGCATAAAACCGAAATACTTTATAGATAGTTAGATTTATTAACAAACAAACTATTTTTTTATTCTTAAATTAAATTAAACTCCTCTATTCGAACTTCTTATATTCTAGTCAATAAAATCGGTTTAATTATTGTTCATATTGAAAAGAATCGAGATTGATAAGGAGTTGGTTAATGATGCTCGAACATGTACTTGTTTTGAGTGCCTATTTATTTTCTATAGGAATCTACGGACTATCCACGAGCCGAAATTTGGTTCGGGCTCTTATGTGTCTTGAACTTCTATTGAATGCAGTTAATCTAAATTTTGTAACATTTTCT